CTTATCCATCTCTCCGGGAAAATGGATATCTCCCGAAAAGATTTTAAGTTCAATCCTTTTTTTTTTTCTCTCCATTCGGACCAAGCCACCGACTCGGCTTCTTGTATTTAAAGTTATTCGTGTATCTATTCCAATGATACTATTGTTCCGTACCATTATGGAAGAAGACTCGGGTAAAATATGCACTTCCTCAGGAATGAAAAAAAATCGATCTAATTTCGTTTGGTATTTTGGCTTAAATTCTTTGACTCCTCGGTACTCAATTAAATCCTCTTTTTTGAGGATTGAATGCAACCCTACGGTTCCATATTTAGTAATTCCCGAACTCTTTCTTCTGTATTGAGGATCATCGAAATAAGCAAGAATACTATTTCTACGAAAAATACCATTTATAGGTATTTCAATCGAAATACCGGGACGGGGCATCCGTTCTTTCTCTTGTTCTTGAATCGATTGGAATGGAATGATGAATCTATTTCTTCGCCTCTTTGTCAATAAAAAATTATCGTGGCGAATTGTAGGAAATATGAGATTACAATGACTCGTATATATGCGTCGATTCAATTCTAAATAATCAGGAATACAGCTTTCTTTTTTATCAGAAAGATTTAAACCAAAAAATTTGTGTTTCACTTGATCATTATTTACCGAAAGACTAGAAAAATATCGTCCTTCAGCCAAAAGAGAATGGACGTTCGTTTGATCTTGATCCTTGTGGAGTGAGGGGGGGGCTGCACTGAATCTGCACGAACCTCCTGATAATATCCACAAATGGCTTGTTTTTGGTAAAAGATGTACATTACTATATGTAAATTCTGGCGCATGGTATACATCGGTACTCCAGTGCATTTCTCCCTCTGAGTCAGAATAAATATGTTTTCGAACCCGCTCTTTAAAATTAAAAGTGGATGCTCGCGCGCGAATCTCAGCAATCACTTGCTCTGATTCTACGTATTGGTCATTTTGCACTAAAATCAAACTTTTGGGTGGAATAGTCACGTTATGTATAATATTTTCACTTTCAATAGTTACATACACGTCTATATAACATAAAAAAGCAGGGTGCCCATGACGTGTACGTGTGGGATGAACCAAATACTCATTGAATTTTATTTTTCCATTAGAAGGGGCTCGGACATGTTCTGCAGTACCCCCTGTGAATACTCCACCGGTATGAAAAGTTCTTAATGTTAATTGAGTACCCGGTTCTCCAATAGATTGACCCGCAATAATGCCTACAGCTTCCCCCAATTCGACCAGGTCACCATGAGTAGGGCTCCGGCCATAACATAATCGGCAGATCCAAGATGTACTCTTACAAGTAAAGGGGGTTCGAATAGGTATTGGTTGTGTTTGAAAGGTTATGAATCGATTGACAAGCCCAATTCCAATATCTTGATTTCGAATGGCAACGCAGCGCGGTCCTATATATATATCGTCTGCTAATACACGGCCAATCAATGTTTGGATAAAAATCCGTTCCGGCATCATCCCATTTCGAGAACTCACCGAAATGCCTCGGGTGGTGCCACAATCTATTCTACGTACAACAATATGTTGAACTACTTCAACAAGTCTGCGTGTAAGATATCCAGCATCCGACGTTCGTACAGCAGTATCCACAACGCCCTTGCGGGCTCCGTAACAAGAAATGATATATTCTGTTAACGATAGCCCTTCACGTAAATTGCTTTGAATAGGTAAATCAATCATTTGTCCTTGTGGATCTGACATTAACCCTCGCATACCTACTAATTGGTGTACTTGAGATGCATTTCCTCTAGCTCCCGAAAACGACATCATATGGACTGGGTTAAAGGGGTCCGTCATCCTAAAATTCGGATTCATTTCTTGTCGCAAATATTCACTTGTAGCATACCATATCTCAATAGAGAGGCGTAATTTTTCTACCGCGTGTACATTACCATAATGATGGTGTTTTTCCAAAATCAAACTTTGTTGTTCGGCATCTTGGACTAGCCACCCCTTAGAAGGTATTGTTAAAAGATCATCAATTCCTAATGAAATAGATGTAGCAGTGGCTTGTCGGAACCCCAGAGTTTTTACTTGATCCAAGATGTGTGATGTATATGCCATCCCGAAGTGATCTATTAATCTACTAATAAGTCGTTTAATAGCGGTTCCATCGATCACTTTATTGTGAAAAACCAGACTAGCCCGTTCTGCCATAAGTACCTCCCTATTCCGCTGAGTGGAGTTCGACAATGGGTTTGAGTCAGTGAGTGGAAAACTTCCTTTTCTCGATCTTGATTCGCATAGAAATTCAGGAACTGTGGTCCTAGCTGAACTGGAGAAATCAAAAATCACACAGGTGTCATAGAATTACTTAGCTTAGATACGATTAGGTACCATACGAGTAGGCTCGGCAAAACCCTTGGATAGCTTCTTCGATTTCTCGATAAAGAGAAATATGACCAACTGTGGTTCGAACATATATACAAAGAACTTCTTTTTTTATACTTCTTACTATTACATAGTG